TCCATAACAAATATTAGAATAAATATATTTGGATTAATATCTTTTTCAGTCATTCATTGAATGATAAATCACTACAAGTGACGGAGATACACGATTTAAATAACGGAAGATCCAATATTTTAAAATTGTATCTAGAATGACTGGAAAAGTGGAAACAAGGCCCGATATAATTTGATCATTATGAGTAAATCCAAAATCTTTGTAGACAGAACCCAGCATTAGTTCCCAACCGTGGGGTGAATGGAATCCGATACATAAATCCGTTAATAAAAGAATAGAAAAAGCTTTTATTGTGTCGCTTAAGTTATATAGGAATTCCTGAACCCACGAGTTAAGAATAACAAGTTCTTCATTACCTAGAATAGAATAACCAACTAGAATAACGAAACAGACTATATTTGTCGAGAAGTGTAAAATCGTATGGATCCGACCCTCGTTGTGCATCTTGATTAATTGGATCGTTTCTTTGTGGATTCCTATACTCAGTTTTTGTAGATATGTCTCCGGGTATTCTTTTATCATTTCATCCAACAAGATGAGTTCCTCTAATTCCATGAATTTTTCTATAATACTCTTTTCTTGAATATCATTCAAAAAGGTTTCGGATTGTGTAGTATTCCACCAATTAGTAACCCAAGATGCCAGACTTTTTTGAAATGAGAGAGAGATCCCCCAGGGCAAAAAAACTATAGATACAAGATATAGAAGGGGAGTGACTGCTTTCTTTTTTGCCATTTTTTTCGTCTGTGAATTTTTAATGAACCCGCCCCTTTCGTCGATTCCATATGATCTAAGATTTCTATTAAGCATGAGTTCTATTACAAGGTATCGAACCTACGAATCTAGTCCCCGTTTGTTTGTTTTGCGATTCGTTGGTTAATTCTTGAATCTAGAAAGAAAAGAAAAAAAAAAGTAAGAGCCCGCTTCAGCTTCAAGTGAAGAAATAATAACAATAAATAAATTTCGTTTTTTATGGCTGGGGGGTGCCATACACCTCCTCCATACCATATACGTCTACTTTGGCTTGAATGAGCATTATGAGTAAACCCTCCGTTAATAAATAAGTTATGCTTTATGCTATAACTATCGAAAGGGGGAGAGGATTTTCCTTCTGATAATGATAAGAAAGGAAAGAAAGCTTTTTATCATTTCAAAATACTTCAATTGGTACACGCAAGAAATAGGCCAATTCCGCAGCTTTTTGTTCAATTTCTCGCGGAGTCAAATTCTCGTCGGTACGAGTCAAAGGAACGGACCCCCGGCCCTTGATTTCCATATAAAGGACACGGCGGGCATAAATACCCTCTTTAACTTCTATTCGGATGGACTGAATTTCTTTCATAAGGAATCGGAGGAAGATGCGACGATTTTTTCCAGGAAATCCCCAACGAAAAATACGCACTATTCCCTCTTTTCGATCGAATCGATCATAACCACTACCCACATTCCACGAAATTGTGCACCACAAATAGGAACTAATAAAAAGACCCGCGATTCCATAGAAAGACATCACGATCCCTTGCGGAAAAAAAAGGATTTGCTGAGATGGAAATAAAGATATCAAATTTCTACCAAGATAACTGGAAATTCCAACCAACAAAAATCCTAATGAACCGAAAAAAAGGATAAAAGCCCAGCAGAAATTACTTGTTTTTCGAGATCCCGCTATAAGTTCTATCCATATATGTTCTGATCGCCAACTCATACTAGATCCAGGTGCTTTTTATTGAAATTGAGAGAATAACCCAAACGAATTTGACTTTACTCTTTTTTTTGTTTCCGAAGTAACTCTCATCAACTAGCACTATTCGGGCGTGAACCTTTCGGGATAATTCATCAAATTGAATTGGTTCGATCTAAAATAAGAACATCCCCTTCTTAGACTCTCCTATGGAGATCTACATACATTTAGATATATGGACTTCCGGTTCAGACATCGGCATCGGCGGATTCCAATCTATTTTTATCTTAACCTATACTATAATATATATATCGAATTAGAATTCATTTACCCGTAAATTTTCCACATGTATATTCGTAGGAAGTTTATACCATAAATATTTATTCATGTTATGATCCAAGTCTAAGCCTTGAAAAAGAAATGGGTAGGGTTGGGGCCCATCAATCAAATCTAAAAAATTTTGTTTTTTTGAACATGAAGAGATAAAGAAGCCATTGCAATTGCTGGAAATACTAGACCCACCAAAGGCACAAAAATAGAGGGTAAGTTAAGAGTTGTCATAGGATGGGTACCTCGATTAAATATTTGTACCTGTTATTATTAATAGTGTTATAAAGATATCTTATAATAATTATACTATAACTATAAGTGAGTATATAATAAGTGCAAGTAATGTAGAACGAAATGAAAAAGAAAAAGTTTCTTACAAATTTCCGAAAGATTTTCGTTAGAATCCGACTCCATTTTTAGTAAAAATGGGAGTTGGCGAGAGATATATAAAAATGCAAGACGTCTCCTTCTATTTCGATATATATTTGAATTCTATTTCTATTATCTATACATACGTAAAGGATAACATGAAATTCGTTTTATTTTACCTTGCTTAATTTCGCGAAAAGAAGAATCCAATCCGCTCTTTTATCTTACTGTCTGATTACTACTATTACTAATCAAGAACATGGTAAAAACAATTGGCAATTTTTGTTTGATTCTTTATTACAATTAGATCTTATATCACCAAAGAAAACGCAAACCTCATTCTTCTGATTTTAACTTTGATTCTGATAATTAATTCACAATATAATTTTAAAAACGCTACTTAATTGAATTTGTATTCAAAGTCAAAGGAAAGAAAGTGTGGAGCTGAAATAACTCACTCAGAACACCCTTTAAAGGATTACGTGGTACAATTGGGTCGAATAAGCCCTTATAGAATAAGTATTCAGCCGTTTGTGAACCCTCAGGTACTGTCTTATTCAATGTTTGTTCAATTACTCTTTTACCCGCAAATGCAATGTAAGCGTTGGGTTCGGCAATAATGATATCCCCTAACATACCAAAACTAGCTGTCACCCCACCAGTAGTAGGAGATGTAAGGATGGATACATAAAATAGCCTTTTATTTAATTGATAATTATATAAGGCAGAGGATATTTTAGCCATTTGCATCAAGCTCAAACTTCCTTCTTGCATACGTGCTCCTCCAGAAGCACACACTAGAATAAGAGGTAGAACTTTATTTGTAGCATATTCGATCAAACGGGTTATTTTCTCGCCTACTACAGATCCCATACTACCCCCCATAAACTGAAAATCCATAACTCCAATTGCTATGGGAATACCATTTAGCTGACCTATACCTGTTTGAACAGCTTCAGTTAATCCCGTCTTTCTTTGATAAGAATCAATACGATCTTTATAAGGTTCCTCCTCCGAATGAAATTCAATGGGATCCAGAGAAACCATGTCTTCATCCAAAGGACCCCAAGTACCCGGATCAATCAAAAGTTCGATTCTATCTGAACTACTCATTTTCAAATGAGATCCACATTGCTCACAAATATTCATTTTTGACTTAAAAAATTTCTTATAATTTAATCCATAGCAATTTTCGCATTGGACCCATAAATGCCTGTACTTTTGAGTTACATCGAGATCATCCGAACTTTGAGTTAAATCACTATCCTTTGTATTAGTATTGTAATTTTTGCTTTCACTACTATTTCCACTTTCGCCATAAATGTAACTATCAATGTAATTGTCGCTACTATCAATACGGATTTGAGAACGAAGATAACTGTCAATGCAACTATTAATGTAATTATTCCAACTATATTTAGTATCATACATGCAATGATCAGAGTGGGGGTCGTCACTCTTGGATTCATTATTCAGATAACTATAAAACGAACTTTCTACTTCATCCAGAAACGAGGGATCATTGTCAATCTCAAAAATCTGATTTTCAATATCAAAATATATGGAATAACTGTCCCCATTACTATCCCTAACTAAAAAGGTGTCATCAGAGATGAAATTCCGAATATTCCTAGCGCCAAATAAATGATCAACATTACTGCCACTATCACTCGAATGAGGAATGTTTTTACCCGTATCAGTTATAACCTGGTCTTTACTTCTACTTCCACCGGTACTTTCAATAGGACCAAGACTGTCCATTGCTTGACTTAGTCCACACCTGAATTTGAACTCTTCATTAGACAACATTGAATTGAACCACCGTTTTTCCATAGAGCTTTTTTGCCCCCAATTTACATAAAAATAAAAGAGATGAATAGTCATTCGATAAAAATAAAAAACAAATCGTTTGAATATTTCATTTCTTATCAGAATAAGCATCTAAATCCAATCACTAGGATTATTAACTATAACTAAGAATGAGCGAGGATTGAAAGAAACGATTCCTTTTTGTGGGAATCCGGGCTCTCACTTCATTATATATTATATGATGGAACCTTTTTCGGTTAGAAATAGAAAAAGGAGTTTCCCATGTCGTGTTAAATTTGTAAAAAAAAAAAAAAGAACTATTTGTTCGTTTGCTTATGAAGAATTTTTTCGTAAAACTCGTCGAATAATCGATTTCTATTCCGACATAGACCGAAAAGGACAATATACAGGATGGGATGAGGTAGTAAGGGGTTGTGTGTGATACTTGGCTCGATTCGTGGGTCAAAACTACAGGATATAAAAAAATACTCCAATCCTGATCCATAGGATTAATTGTGGATCCACCACAACAATAGAAACTTTTTTTTGAGTTGCTTAGTCTTTTATTTTCTTTATTTTGGATATATCTATACTTATATAGATATACCAAGTATAGATATACAAGATCTTAAATCCAAAATATATATATTATATAAAGTCCTTGTATTTTTCTTCGGCTCAATCCTTTTATTTAGTAAAAGAGATTGAGCCGAGTTTAATTACAATTCAATTAAGTGAACGGGCGGTAACAGCAATTACTGGATTACAAAATTACAAAGTATCCATCGCTTCAAATTCAAATTTGATCTCT